TTTGCAAATTGATAAAACCCGGTGGACGAATTTTCCATCGCCAAGGAAACTCAGTCTGATCCCCTATCAAAAAAATTCCCAATTCCCCCTTTGGTGCTTCTAATCTTACATAAAGTTCTTGTTTGGTCAATTCAAAAGTAGGAGAAGTTTTTTTACTAATGAATCGGTATTCAAAATTGTTCCATTCTGGATCACTTTTTCTATAAAAATCCAAACGTCTGGTTTCTAAATTTTCATGGCCCCCCCCCGGAATTCCTTCCAAAGCTTGTTGAATAATTTTTATGGATTCAGTCATTTCACCAATTCGGACCAAATAACGAGATAATGAATCCCCTTCTTTTTGCCATTGGACTTCCCAATCAAATTCATCATAACACTCATAATGATCAATTTTACGAAGATCCCATTGTACTCTAGAAGCTCGTAACATTGGTCCTGACAACCCCCAGTTTATTGCTTCTTCTGCACTAATAATACCCACTCCCTCAACTCGTTTTAAAAAAATCGGATTTCGCGTGATAAGTTTTTGATATTCATCAACTCCTGTTAAAAAATAATCACAAAAATCTAAACATTTATCTAGCCAACCATAAGGTAGATCCGCTGCTACTCCTCCGATACGAAAATAATTATGCATCATTCTCATACCTGTAGCTGCTTCAAATAAATCATATATTAACTCTCTTTCTCTAAAAATATAGAAAAAAGGAGTTTGTGCACCAATATCCGCCATAAAAGGGCCAAGCCATAACAGATGAGAAGCTATACGACTCAACTCTAACATAATTACTCTGAGATAGCTGGCTCTTTTAGGTACTTGAATATTTCCAATATGTTCTGGCCCATTTACTGTTATTGCTTCTGCGAACATAGTAGCTAAATAATCCCAACGTGTTACATAAGGCAAATATTGTATAATTGTTCGGTTTTCCGCAATTTTTTCCATTCCTCTGTGTAAATAACCTAATATTGGCTCACAGTCAATAACATCTTCACCGTCTAGAGTAAGGATGAGTCGAAGAACACCATGCATTGATGGGTGATGGGGGCCCATATTGACTATCATAAAATCTTTTCTTTTAGCTGGTACATTCATAGTGATTTCCTCGATTCATTCTTCTATGAATTGCTGAAGACGAAAATCAATTCATCAAAATTCAAGATCGAATAAATCAAATAATTCAATTTCAAATTACCGCGTTTTTGACTCCCGAATATCCAACTGGCTAATTAATTTTTTATAACGTAGTGCGTTTTTCTTTTCCAAATAAGATAGTAGTCGTTGGCGTTTTTCTAGAATTTTCTGCAAACCTCTTTGAGATAAATAGTCTTTTCTATGCAATTCAAAATGTGGAATAAGTTTTCGTATCTTATTAGTAAAGCTTACTATTTGAAATTCAACGGATCCTGGGTTTTTCTCTTTGTTTTCTTGTGAAATAAAGATGAGTGAATTTTTTACCATAAAATGAAATCCTCCTCCTACCGCCCATTTTTAAAATCGTTTTATTGATCAGGAATAATAACAAAAAATGGAATAAGAATAAAAAATAAGAATGTCAATTCATTTTTCTTTTTATACACAAAAATCTTCAATTCGTTAGCAATTCCGAATTTTGTCAAATAGAATTTCTTATTAATTAATACAATTTTTTTTTTCTTTTTTTTTTTGTTGGCTAGAAATAAAAAAGGATAGTATATCTCTTCACTTACAAAAGTGAAAATTTTGTATCTGAAAGTAAATTCCATGGCTTCCTTTCTAGATATAATTGATAGGCAATCGAATTCCAGGTATCAGAATAGAATATAGAATGGAAAACAAGGAATGTGTCTATATCCTTGTTTTCCTCTATATCCTAGTTTTCCTATATTAGATCAGATATGCTATAGAATATATATATATGACAAACGTACCTTTATTTCATTTTCAATTGTGGATATATACGTATCCTTAACATACTGAACCGACTGGAATTATTTGTATTAAACCAAAAGCGGTTCATACAAGCTAAATCTTCGAATCGAAAATTGGGCCAAAGAAAAAGTTTGAATTGAAGTAGTTTCTTTTTCTCTCTATCAAAATATTTACTTTTTTCTATAATGTTAAAGCGGCTACAGTTTTTTATATTATTACTTTTGAAAAGTTCTGTATTCATATGAATATCATTTTCTTTTTTTGAATTCAAAGAGATTAGAATTCTCAACTCTCTACGACTTCGAGTGGATAAAAGATTTTCAGGAACAAGGAAATCTTTTTTCTTTCGAAATCCAATTAGACTTTTAAGTCTTTCAATAGATTTGATAAAATTTTCTTTTTTAATATAGCTTTTTTCTCCGCATCCTTGATTAATTTGTTGTTTGCTCTTATGAACCAATGAACTTGCTATGATTTGATACATAATAAATTTTCCAGTCATATGACTCGCTGATGATATGCGCGGAACCTCGATAATCCATTTTCCTCTTTTGATCAATTTGATACTTGACAGCGCACCCCTCGTTTTGGCCGGAAAAATATCCATACTCAATTCTGTTCGTCGAATAAGGGATCTAATCCATTTTGTTTTTTCTTTTTCTATTGTTTCCTTTTGAAACATGGTATTATTTTTGATCAGGTAAGTATATGTTTGCATATTCCACGAAATTTCTTTTTCTCCCTGTCCCTCGTCAATCTCGAGCGGTCTGAATTGCTCGTGCTTTCCGGAGAAACGTAGTTTCGGATAAAATTTATTTTTTCTTGTGAGAAGTGATTTAAGATTCGCTAGTTCCTTAGATGGATTTTGATTCCAATTTAAAAGAAGTAATTGGATTGGTATTACCCACGGTCTTCTCTTATATGCGTTGTAAAGTTTCTCGAATTTGGGAAAAAGGAACCCCAATTCAAAATTTGATACGAGACAGTTTACAATTTCGTCATTCATTCCCATCCAATCTAATTCAGGTGGGTGTCTTTTTACTACTTCCTCACCTCTTTTGACAAGCGTAGGAAAAAGAAGATGTTTGTCACTTTCTTTCTCAATTATTTGATATTTATTACTCTTACTCTCCGTTTCAGTATTTTTTTTGTTTTTGCTAATATTAATCCAGAATTCCATTTGTTCTTTGTTTCTAAGACTAAAATGGAAAATTCTCCAATCCAAATATTTTCTCTTCGGGCTTTTCTCCATATCGAAAAGAGCCTCTGATTCGCTATAATTGGCCGAATTCCGTTTTTCTAGATAATAGAGAAGATTCCCTGAATCTAGAAAATCTGGAACGTCCTCTGATTCTCTAGAATCGCGAATCTCCGTTGATTCTAGATAATCTACTAAGTCCTCTGGTTCTATATAATCGTGAATGTTCTCTAATTCTGGATCATTAGGGAAATTCGAGTTAGGTACACCTATCGAAGGTGTACCTCTTAAGATATGAATGAATTCCCTTTTCATTTTATCGGTTTTGTAATTAAAACAAATTTTTTTCTTATCGTTGTGATAATTAATCCATTTATGTGAGAAAAGATTAAATCTGTTGTGTTTTTTATAATTATCTTTTACTCTCAGTAATAAATCGAATTTGTCTGAATTCCATTTGTTTAAATCTTTATTTTGAACTGTGCGCTGTCGATTGACTCGATTTCGCCATTTTTGTGGCATTAATTCAGACCATTTAATTTGAAAGAAATTGGATTTATATGGATAATGGCTCCTTAACCAGTTTTTCCATTGATTCGTTACAGAATCTCTAAAGTTTATATCTTTTAATTTAGACGGAAATAACCCTTCCAAAAAATCTTTTTTTTCATTTTTGTAGAAGTTACTAATTTGTATTTTTTGTAATTTGAAAAATACATATTCTTGTGAGAAGGAACTTACATCATAAAAAATCTCTAAATCCCTATTATCACTTTGAATCTTTTCTAGCAAATCCATAAAACGAATTGCATTTCGATTTGTTTTATCCACTTTTTTCTTATTTTTTTTCTTATTGTAGATGTATTTTTTAATAAAGATGTATTTATTAATAATTTTTTGAATAATTTTGCTTGTTGAAATTGAAATAATTTTGCTTGTTAATTCAAGAAAAACCTGTATACGGATCCTCACAATCTTAGTGAGAATTAAAAGTCTATCGATATATATCCTTTCAATCCAAATTTTTATAAAAGAATCTGATTTGTGTATTAATCGAACATTTTTTTTTTTTAATATAAGTAAAATTGATTTTAATTTTTGAATATTATAATCTAGTTTGTTAGGGATAATATTTCTCTCTGAATTTCGAAATATTTTTGGGGTTTGTTCTTCCGTTTTCAATTTTTCTATTTCATTTCTGATTGTCTTTGTTCTGTTACTCCAAATTTGCAGGCTTCTTTCTTTTCTTGTTAGTGAATGATTTAGTAAATCCATAGGTTGAATTGGAGTGGATATTTTGTCAATCCCCAAATTATTGATTATCCAATCTTTTTCGGGTTGAGTTTCATTCAATCCATATCCTTCTATAAATCCAATTTGACTCTTTGAATTTTTTCTTGGTTTGAAAAATGTCCTTTTTATTTTGTTTAAAAATAAAATGCTTTTGATGAACCCGTTCATTCTTCTTTTTCTTGAAAAATATAGAAATACCTTTCTTCTCTCTTTGAAAATTGTTATAGCTAGAGAATAAGTCTTTTTCCATTTTCGAAGTTTTTTTTTTAGTTGTTTTAAAATTTTTTTTCTAAACCCCTCTTCTAAAAAGGGAACTGGTGATCGTGGAGGACCAAAAGGGATTTCACTTTCCAATCCCAGAACTGTTAAAAAACAAGAATCAAAATAATCTCGCCTTTCCCTTTCCTCTTGCTTTTCCCTTTTCTTTTGCTTTTTCCTTTTCTTTTGCTTTTTCTTTTGCTTTTTGAAAAAATCTTTATATTTCTTCCATTTTTGGAACCATTTTGATTTAGATTTCAATCTATGCCGTTTAGGTTTCAATCTATGCCGTTTAGGTTTAGATCTATGCCAAAGTTTTAGACGAAAGGGAAATAGGATTTTTATTTGAAGACCTTGCTCTAACCATTCTTTCGGCAATTCTGTTTCTGATACTGGAGTTCCTTCATAACTGCAGAAATAATATATTTCCCTTTTCCAATATCGGGTATCCTGCTCCCATTCGGGAGTTTGGAATAAGAGTATCCGAATGATGTTTTTAACTATTATTAATGAAGGTATTAGAATCCATCTTCTAAAAAAAGATTGGAATAATAACAAAAAAGTTCTCATTGTTTGAATTTCCCAATCCCTTTCCCAAGTTTCGATTACTTGTAGTCGGGCGTCTTCTGCCATGATGTCTTCTTGTCGGTTTTTTTCCTTGATTTGTTCTTTTAATTCTTCTTGTCTTTTTCTTTCTTTAATTGCTTCTTCTTTCTTTTCCTTTCTCTCCCTTTCTTTTGTTTTCTTTTTTTGAGTTTTTTTTTTAAAAAAACCTAGAATTGGGAATCCTACTTTTTTATTTACCAACGTGATTTTTATCTGGTCGGAAATAAAATAAAAAATGGTAAAAAGGAAAGAAAGAAGATCGTCTGTTCTCTCCAAAAAGAGAAGACTATGAAAATGCGGTTGATAGAATGGATAAAGAGACGATTTGCGCCTTTTACTTAGCGACGAGTTTCCTGGTAAAGATCGCATCGAGTAGAAGAACGTGGGATCTTCTATATATTCTACTATAGATATTGGCTCTCCTTGACGAAGAATGCCCGCTGTGAAAGGTGATTTTTCATCATCATTATTGATAAAAACGTCTATAAGTTTGTTTGCTCTCCAGAATATTGGAAGATTCTGTATTTTGACTTCTTCGCGCTCTTTTTGTTCCCAGTTTTCTATGGTATTTATGTTTCTAATTTTTTTCTTTTGAAAATCGATTATTACTTGAGTGAATAAAGAGTCTAAAATTTGTATTCGATCTTCTAAATCGATTTGATCTTCCTTGTGATCTGGAAATAAAGAGAGCTCTTTAAAAATGAAATTTGATAGTGATTTTCCAGTAAATTCCAATTCATTAATTAAGTGAAAAGCAAATTCATTAACTAAGTTCCAAAAATAAGAAATTTTTATTGAGAATGATTTTCTATTAAATGTATCTATTTTTGGTTCAAATTCTTGATCAAATTCTTGATAATTTGTACTAAAAAGGATAAGATGAAGTTTATTTGTCCGACGTATCCTTTTAGAATTTTCTATAAACTTTGCTTTTAGATTTCGATTCTTGGGTGAAAAACGCAATCTGAAGTTTCCACGAAGGGCCCCCCCCCATAAAGGATCGTCTATTTTAGGTAAATAGCTTTTTTTAGGTTTATCATTACATAACCTAGTTCTTTTCTCAAGTATATTCAGAATAGGAGATCCTTTATCTAGATTTTTCGCTCTATTTAAAAACTCATTACTTAGGGTTTTTTTCCTTTGTTCATTGTTAGAATTCCAACGATTATACAATTCCGTAGAGGTGAGTTTTTCTGTTGTCAATAAAGATATTTTTCTTTGTATCATTTCCAAAAAAGTGAACAAAGTAGATGGATACGTAAAAGCTATTCTTTCCTTTCCATCACTTTGACATGTATGAAAACACAATTCTGACATCCTATTTTGTATAGGATCTTTCCATTCAACTGTAAATCGACGTATTTCTTTAGCTTGAAATGGGCGATTCCAGTGTTGAAAATCGAAAAGAAGAGTTGCAAGAGGTTCTTCCAAACCGAAGAAATTTTGATCTTTTATTTCGAATTTCCAATTTTCTTTTTTCCGATCTAGATCAAAAGTTTCATAAACGGGTCTCTTTTTATAGCATGTCTCTTTAACGTGAAAATTGAATTGATCCTTTATTTTTTTCTTTCCATTCACTAGAATTTTGTCTTCGTCGATTTTATCGTCTTCAGCATTTATGGAATAAGAAAGATCTTCCTCATCTTCTGCCTCCTGTGTAGGTTCTACATCCGGTTCGTCCTCCTCGAAGCTTAAGATGTCTATCTGTTTTTTAGAAAAAAAGGGTATGGGTTTTATCTCTGCAGCATAGTGGAGGGAGATAAGAAAAAAGAGAATAGTAAAGGTTCGATCCATATAATATCTCAATTCTGCCCAAAGGTACTTATTAGACATAGATTTTACGAAGAGATTCCGTCTAAGACGAAGAGGATTATTTTCGTGTAGCCAGACTACTAGAAATTCAAGCCATTTTATGAAAAAAATGTAACTAATTAACCAAGCAACAAAACTACTTGTTACAAATAAAATCTTGTTGTTGCATCGAAACATACAAATGTTGGCTAATCTGGCTGCCATTGAATTTGGTAAAACAAAATAGTTCAATATTGGAGAAATGAAATTATTTAGGAATACACAAAGAATGGTAAGATTACGCATTTTTTTTCTGGGAGTAGGTCGATAATAAAAATCATCAAAATAAAAATAGTCTTCGTTACTCTTCTGGTGGTAATGAAAAATAAAATACGCTAGAGCTAGTAAAGTTATTGTATGAGCTCTACCCAATGCTAGATGC